TACCACGCTGTACCTGAACTTCAAACGGTTTAGCTTTAACCATGTTAATAGTTCCACATTTTTGGTTGCTAGAGAATCAAAGTATATTTACCAACGAATCACGAAATGCTATGGTTCTTACATATGATTTTATAACATGATTTCTTAATTTATTCAGAAGTAATTCGCGAGATCATGCACCTTTCTTTACTAGTTATACCGAAAGGGGTGCAGCTGGTTGAATCCAGTCTATTCTTGAAATAAACAACTCGCACACACTCCCTTTCCAAAAAAGATCAATACACCAATCACTACACTTAGATTTATTGGATTTGTTGCTAAAATATCGGTATTAAATCCGAAACTTCCGGCAGATGGCCAGTGACCCAGGGAAACGAAAGAATCGGTTACATTTTTCATACGATCTCCTCTTATAGATAGACTATCGAACATCATTTTTTGTTGTATTACTTAACTTATTTTATAAATCAAAAATCGATTTTTAATTTATTCCATTTCACAATGTATTTTCTTTTTCAATTGAGATTCCCAATAAGAATAAGACTTATTCTAATAGGATTCGGTACCAGGTTTTCGTGTAAATTGCGCAATACCTCGTTTGTTGCGCAATTTCCTAAAAAGCTTTCGTTGGACTAAGAAGGGGAAGGAAGAAAGTGAGTCGGTAACACTAATTCCTCATCCTCAAATCAGCCCTTCCCCCGGGTTTCTCAACGAATAAGTAATTGTAGGAGCGAAATTTTGGTATAATGCGAAAAGGCAAGCGTCAAGTCCAAAGAAATAAAAAAATGCGCATTTTTTTATTTTTCGGATTAGGATTAAACAAAAGGGTTCGCAAATAAAAGAGCTAATGCTACAACCAATCCATAAATCGTTAACGCTTCCATAAAAGCCAAACTAAGCAATAAAGTACCTCGTATTTTACCCTCCGCTTCTGGCTGTCTCGCAATACCTTCTACAGCTTGACCTGCAGCAGTACCTTGACCAACTCCCGGTCCAATAGAAGCAAGCCCTACAGCCAATCCAGCAGCAATAACGGACGCGGCAGAAATAAGTGGATTCATGATAAGTTCCTCGCACAAAAAAAAGAAATGGTTAATGATACAATCAACGAAAAAATTATGACTTAATTATTCCATCGACTAAGATTCAGCCAGTCGAAGTCAGTAAGAACTCCGAATTGAAATAAAAAAATTCCATCCAATCATAAGAACGCCTTTTTCCTTTTTAGTTCCTATTTGTTGAGTCTTTCCTGAATCTCTACAACTTTAGTTTCTCATTTCCTTCTTTCTAACCATTTTCAAAATTCTTCGACCCTTTCTTGATTTTCTTTGTTTATTCATTCATAGTCATAAATAAACGAAAAAACTATAAAAAAGGATTTCTACTGATACCCCCATCTAAATTTAAGTAGGGCTTAATCTTAATATTAGTTCATATATTCATATAGAACTAGTTAATATCCAATATACATGTCTTTCTTCCATACCGTAAACCCGGTATTCTACCTGAAATTCAAATGGATTCTCGAATCTTTCTTTGAATTGAAACATCGACAAGAGGTGACTTCTAGCCACTCGAATACCTAGTTTGGCCTTCCTATATTAACCAACTTCCCCCGCTAATATCCCTTTTCTCTTACTATAGAATATACTTGTATGTTCCCTAAGTATATTATCTTGAAATTGATAAAAAAAGACTCTTTCGAAAATGAATTAATGATGACCCTCCATCGACTCGCCTATATAAGCTGCGGCTAAAGTTGCAAAAATAAGAGCCTGAATACCACTTGTAAATAATCCAAGAAACATGACTGGTATAGGAACTACTAAAGGTACTAAAGAAACAAGAACAACAACGACTAATTCATCGGCTAATATATTTCCGAAAAGTCGAAAACTAAGGGATAGAGGTTTTGTGAAATCTTCTAAGATGTTAATGGGTAAAAGAATGGGAGTTGGTTGAATGTATTTACTAAAATAACCCAACCCTTTTTTTGTAAGACCTGCATAGAAATATGCCACTGACGTGAGTAAAGCTAAAGCGACAGTCGTATTTATATCGTTCGTAGGTGCGGCTAATTCTCCATGAGGTAACTGTATGATTTTCCAAGGTAAAAGAGCCCCCGACCAATTAGAAACAAAAATAAATAGAAACATAGTCCCGATAAAGGGAACCCAAGGACGATATTCTTCGCCAATCTGAGTTTTGCTCACGTCTCGAATGAATTCAAGGACATATTCAAAAAAATTCTGACCGTCAGTCGGAATGGTTTGTGGGTTTCGAACGGCTATGGCGGCTGAGCTTAATAAGATAGCAATTACAACCCAAGAAGTAATAAGTACTTGGCCGTGGACTTGAAAACCACCTATTTGCCAATAGAAATGTTGGCCGACTTCCACACCGGATATTTCATATAATCCCTTTAGTGTATTGATTGAACATGATAGAACATTCATATTGTCCTCTGACAGAAATATAACCTTAAAAAAAATATTATTTTGATTCAACCATTGCTTTTTCAACCTGTCTACTTCAATCGTATATAATACCAACAAATCACATCATATCCCCAGTTATTTTTATATCTTTTTTGATATTCAGGAATCTTAACCGATTCTACTCTATTAATATTAATTCGAATTCAATTATCAATTAATTATAGAGTTCACTAAAGTCATTTTTTTATTATGAATCAAGGATTGCTTATACAACTCGAACGGCCTTCACAAATTGCGAATACTAATTTGGTGAGAATTAATCGAATTGAAGCTATAGCGTCATCGTTCGCCGGAATCGAAATATCTGCAAGATCGGGGTCACAATTTGTATCGATTAAACAAATCGTTGGAATTCCCAAAGTAATACATTCTCGAAGGGCTGTATATTCTTCTTGCTGATCAACGATGATTACAATATCCGGTAACCCTGTCATATATTTAATCCCACCCAGATATGTTTGCAAGTGAGATAATTGTCTCTTCAACATGGCTGCATCTCTCTTCGGAAGACAGGCCAGTCGTCCCGCCTTTTGTTCCATTCTCAAGTCTCTGAACTTATGAAGTCGCGTTTCTGTGGTGGACCAATTCGTTAACATACCCCCAAGCCATTTTTTATTAACATAATGACACCGAGCCCTTATTGCAGCCCATGCTACTGAATCAGCTGCTTTATTTTTTGTCCCAACAATTAAAAATTGTTTTCCTTTACTTGCTGCATCAAAAACCAAATCACAAGCTTCTGATAAAAAACGAGCAGTTCTAGTAAGATTTGTAATATGAATACCTTTACGTTTCGCAGAAATAAAAGGTGACATTCTAGGATTCCATTTCCTAGTACCATGGCCAAAATGAACTCCCGCTTCCATCATCTCTTCCAAATTGATGTTCCAATATCTTCTTGTCATTTCTCCTCACACTTTCTCTTTTTTTTTAAGAGATGAGGTATCCCGAAAAAATAATTGTTCCGACGGAACCTTTTCTTCAACGGCGAGTTGGCTATTGATACACAATCCAGACCATTAATTCCTTTCTATTCCTTATTCTCTTTTTTTTAAGAAAATGCCCGTAAGAAATACAGAACAGATAAATAGAAGGACTCCGTTCTTAAATTACTTAAAACTAAACTAGGGTTTTGCTGTATCATTGATATTTTTTGAAAAACAAGAATTAAAGAATTCTCTGTGGTAAAACAAAATATCGTTCATTTCCCCCTTGAATAAATTCTTCTTTTTCTTTTTTTTTTTCACGGAAATGCTCTTATGTTGGCTTGAACAATGGACTAACCCTTTGAATCCGGTACCAACGGGTATCATTCCTCCCAGAACCACGTTTTCTTTTAGGCCTTTCAACCAATCAACACGGCCCCGGAGAGCCGCTTTTGCTAAAACTCGAGCAGTTTCTTGAAAACTCGCTTCGGATATAAAACTTTGAGTATTCAAAGAAGCTCTCGTTATTCCCAATAAGACGGCTCGGTAAGAGATCACTTCTTCCAAAGCGCGCCCTGCTCGTTCCGCCCGCAATAATCCAATTAGCTCTCCTGGTAAAAAAATATTAGACATTCCATCTTCTGAAACCAAGACTTTTGATGTTATTTGACGTACAATAATTTCTATATGTCTATTATGGATCTGTACTCCTTGGGATCGATAAACCTTTTGGATCTTATTAACCAAAGAGATACGACTTTGCACTATAGTTAGCTCGGCACCAATCAAGAATCCCCAAGGAAGTCCAAGAATTCCTGTTATAGGTTCATTCCAAGCATCAATCCTCCTTTCTAGATTCATCGATATTGACTCAAGCGAACGAACTTCTAAGACTTGTTCCACCTTTGGAAGGCCTTGCGTTATATCACCAGACCTCGATTTTTCATATATAAATGTAACTAATGTATCTCCTTCATAAACGATTTCCCCATAATGGCCATGAACAGTTGCTCCTGGGGTGGTCAAATAGGGCTTAGCTGCTCTTATTACTACAGAATCGACTTGAACAATTAGAACTTGACCCGCCTTTAAGTGTGGCCCATTTTTGGCTATACATACATTTTCACAAAGAAATTGTCCAAGACGGATTTTTGCGGAAGTCTCTTCATAATAGTTGTGATGACGACAATACCAATTCAATTTGAACGAATTCAAAATAATGTTACTTACTGGGTCGGAATTATAAATCTTCCTATTTTCATCGATGAAATAATATTTCATTACCCCAAAAGTTTGTTTTAAATTGTCAAGTTGCAAATAGTTATTTACCAAGATCTTATTTTGAGTTATTAAACGGTAAAATGAATAAAAATTCACAATTTTAAGGGATGTTCCAAAAGGGCCCGACGAATTCGTAATTGGAATTCGAGAATCGAGTTCTTTGTAATATTTTAGACCCTTGAATGGGCCCGTTCGAAAACAATTGGCTGATGATAAAATGATAAAAGATTGGAATTCCTTCGTTCTATTCAACAACGTACGAACAGTTTCATTATTTTGGCTAAAAGATTGTTTA